TACTGTTCGGTCTGTTAATTGAATTGGAATTAAACTCGGCCCAATCTTTTACTAAAAGGATTGAGCCGAATACAAAAATTCTATTGTATCCACTTTGGCTAGAGAATCCATTTTGGATAGATCTATATACTTAATCTAGATATACAAGATTAAAAATTCAATAAAATAAAAAAGAAGATTCAAAAACGCAAATATTTCTATTCTTGGATTGGATCCACAATTAATCCTATGGATCCTTAGGATTGGTGTAGTTCTTTTCTATCTTCTAGTTTCCCTGGATAGAGCTACGTATCAAAACCCCTTTTTACCCATCCTGTATATTGTCCTTTTCATTTTGTGTCGCAATCGGAACTTTACTTAATTATTTGATTAGTTATTAGACGAGATTTTATAAAAAAAATCCTTACTTATTAGTAGATACGAAATTAGGAGAGAATAAATATTTCTTTTTTTTTTTTCAATACTTAATTAGTTAATAATCCTAGTGATTATAGTTCTATGTTTATTCTGATAAGAAATAGGATAGTAACAAAAATTCTTTTTCATCGAATGACTATTCATTTATTGTATTTTCATGTAAATAAAATAGGGGCAAAAAACTCTGTGGAAAAATGGCAGTTCAATTCGATGTTGTCTAACAAGGAGTTAGAATTAGAACACAGGTGTGGATTAAGTAATCGTAGTCCTATTGATGAACATATCAGTGAAAGTGAAGATCCGAATCGCAATGATAGGCATCATCATAGTCGGAGTTATAGTGACAGTTCTACTTACAGTAATGTGGATCATTTATTTTGTGTTAAGGACATTGGGAATTTCATCTCTGATGACACTTTTATAGTTAGGGATAAGAATGGGGACAGCTATTCCATCTATTTTGATATTGAAAATAAGCTTTTTGAGATTAACAAGGACCATTCTTTCCTGAGTGAACTCGAAAAACCTTTGTCTAGTTATCCTAATTCTGATTATCTCAATAATGGATCGAATAGTAACGACCCTTACGACGATCGTTACATATATGATACTCAATATAGTTGGAATAATCATATTAATAGTTGTATTGACAGTTATCTTGATTCTCAACTACGCATTGATGCTTACATTGTAAGTAGTAGTGACAATTATAGTGACAGTTATATTTATGGTGAAAATATAAATAGTAGTGAAAGCGAGAGTTCCAGTATAAAGAACGCGGGTGATTTAACTATAATAGAAAGTTATAATAATCTCGATGTAACGCAAAAATACAGGCATTTTTGGGTTCAATGCGAAAAGTGTTATGGATTAAATTATAAGAAAATTTTGAAGTCAAAAATGAATATTTGTGAACAATGTGGATATTATTTGAAAATGAGTAGTTCAGATAGAATAGAACTTTTGATTGATCTAGGCACTTGGGATCCTATGGATGAAGACATGGTCTCTCTGGATCCCATTGAATTTCATTCGTAGGAGGAGCCTTATAAAGATCGTATTGATTCTTATCAAAGAAAGACAGGGTTAACTGAGGCTGTTCAAACAGGTATAGGCCAACTAGATGGTATTCCCGTCGCAATTGGGGTTATGGATTTTCAGTTTATGGGGGGTAGTATGGGATCTGTAGTCGGAGAGAAAATTACCCGTTTGGTCGAGTATGCTACCAAAAAATTTATACCTCTTATTATAGTGTGTGCTTCTGGGGGTGCACGTATGCAAGAAGGAAGTTTGAGCTTGATGCAAATGGCTAAAATCTCTTCTGCTTTATACGATTATCAATCAAATAAAAAACTATTTTATGTACCAATTCTTACATCTCCGACTACGGGTGGGGTGACAGCGAGTTTTGGTATGTTGGGGGATATCATTATTGCCGAACCCAATGCCTACATTGCATTTGCGGGTAAAAGAGTAATTGAACAAACATTGAATAAAACAGTACCCGAAGGGTCACAAGCGGCCGAATATTTATTCCAGAAGGGCTTATTCGATCTAATCGTACCACGTAATCTTTTAAAAAGCGTTCTGAATGAGTTATTTCAACTTCACGCTTTCTTTCCTTTGAATCAAAATTCAAAGACTATTCAGTTTAATTAGTTTTACACGTAGTTAGTTTATCGGAATCAAAGTAAAAATAAGAAGAATGGAGTTTTCTTTGGTGACCTCAAATCTATAAAATTAAATTCTAGAAAGAATCACAAGTTGCATCTAATTTTTTATTTTTATTCATGATTACGAATCAGCGAGCCTCTATAAAAGAATGCATTTTTGCTTTTGTGAAATTAGGCGAAGTTCCTCTTACCTTCTTACGTGGGTATTCTATAATTAATTAAAATGAAAGTTTCATAATTCCAATAATAGGAATTCGAATCGAATTAATAATAATTTTCATTCTATAATTTAAAATGTAAAATTATTACAAGATATCTTTATAACAATAGAAACTATATAATAATAACAGGTACAAATAGTAAATTTAATCGAGGTATTCATTCTATGATAACTTTCAACTTTCCCTCTATTTTTGTGCCTTTAGTAGGCCTAGTATTTCCGGCCATGGCAATGGCTTCTTTATTTCTTTATGTTCAAAAAAACAAGATTGTTTAGATCTAATAGGACTAAATCCCATTTTGTTTTTTTGAACTTAGATAAAAAAATATCTATTTATTTGAGTATGGTAAAACATAGGGTTTCGGCTGAACAGAAATCAACCATATAGAAATGAAAGAGTTCTTAATACATACAGAAAATTATATATGAGTCAATTTATTCTAGCAATTTTCCACTAGAATAAGGATTGGCGGATGTCTGAAATGGAAAGTCTATGTAGTAATATGTCTGCCACTATCCTTAGTAGGGCCATAAAGTGAAGAGACATTTTTTCATCTAACCCGTTTTATGAATTATTCCTAAGGGTTCATATCAAAATAGTGCTAGTTGATGAGAGTTATTTCGGCAACAAAAAAAAGAAAGTAAAATTCATTGGGCTATGCTCTCAATTCCAATAAACTGAAATCAGATCAAGTATGAGTTGGCGATCAGAACATATATGGATAGAACTTATAAAGGGGTCTCGAAAAATAAGTAATTTTTTCTGGGCCATTATCCTTTTTTTAGGTTCATTAGGCTTCTTATTGGTTGGAACTTCCAGTTATCTTGATAAAAATTTGATATCTTTTTTTCCGTCTCAACAAATCATTTTTTTTCCACAAGGGCTCGTAATGTCTTTTTATGGGGTCGCGGGTCTTTTTATTAGCGCCTATTTATGGTGTACAATTTCGTGGAATGTAGGTAGTGGTTATGATCGATTCGATAGAAAAGAAGGAATAGTGTGTATTTTTCGTTGGGGATTTCCTGGAAAAAACCGTCGTGTCTTCCTCCGATTTCTAATAAAAGATATTCAGTCTGTGCGAGTAGAAGTTAAAGAGGGTATCTATGCTCGTCGTGTTCTTTATATGGAAATCCGAGGCCAGGGGGCCATTCCCTTGACGCGTACGGATGAGAATTTTACGCCACGAGAAATTGAACAAAAAGCGGCCGAATTGGCCTATTTTTTGCGTGTCCCAATTGAAGTTTTTTGAGAAATAAAGAATTAATGCTTTATCAACAGTAAAGAAAAAGTAACGAACCCTCTTTGTTCTCTAATATAACTTCACTGAAGTTTCTTCAGAACGTTGATTTGAGTCAAAGCAAAGCAGCGGCGGACGTAACAACCCTAAAACGAAACTCTTGTTGGGGGGTTTTTATGCCTATGGAAATACACTCAATTCAGCAACAAAACAAATAACGAATCGAAATATTGGAATTGATACTTTAGATCCAGATGAATCATATCTTGTTTTGTCAATTTTTTATTTTACCGTATCTTTATTATCCTTTTCTTTTTTTGTGCTATTTGATTACCAAACAATTGGGTCGCTTATACCAATACCTATTACTGGATTTTTTATATATTATATATAGATAAGTTTAAGTTATTCTTTCGCGCATTCATCGAAAGGCGGTACTTGTTTCGAATTTGACTTTGACCAATTGAGATATCTGGAAATAAGGTTTTGTATTATTTCTTTTTTAATTCTATTGCTTCATTTGAATTCGAAGTAGATTTTTATTCTCTATTTTTATTTTTTATAGATTCAAGGACTAATCTCGGAATCCCCCCAAAACAGTGAATAGACTCCTAGACTTAACGCCTTGCAATAGAACTTATGCTTCATAGAAATATTAGATTGCATAGAGTCGACGAATGAGGTAAGTTCATTCACAAATTCACAAATTAAAATGGCACAAAAAAAAGCATTTACTCCTCTTATATATCTTGCATCTGTAGTAGTTTTGCCCTGGTGGATTTCTAATAAAAGTCTGGAATCTTGGGTTATTTATTGGTGGAATATTAACCAATCCGAAACTTTTTTGAATGATATTCAAGAAAAGAATATTCTAGAAAAATTTATAGAATTAGAAGAACTAGTCCTCTTGGACGAAATGATCAAGGAATACTCGGAGACACATATACAAAAGCTTCGTATAGGAATGCACAAAGAAACGATCCAATTAATCAAGATATACAACGAGGATTTTATCCATACGATTTTGCATTTCTCGACAAATATAATCTCTTTCATTATTCTAAGTGGTTATTCTATTCTGGGTAATGAAGAACTCGTTATTCTTAACTCTTGGGCTCAAGAATTCTTATATAACCTAAGCGATACAATAAAAGCTTTTTCTATTCTTTTATTAACTGATTTATGTATCGGATTTCATTCCCCCCATGGGTGGGAACTAATGATTGGTTCCGTTTACCAAGATTTTGGATTTGTTCATAACGATCAAATTATATCTGGTCTTGTTTCTACCTTTCCAGTTATTCTAGATACAATTTTGAAATATTGGATTTTCCGTTATTTAAATCGGCTATCTCCGTCACTTGTAGTGATTTATCATTCAATGAATGATTGACAAATAATCCACTCAGATTAATCCAATTCAAATCTTTGTTACTTTGGAGTTGTACAGAA